AATTCATTTTTCCCTTTCTATGAACTAGTAAGGGGTGTCGGGGGCATACTTTCCCAAAGCAAACAAGGGGTCTGTATTTCTTTTTTCTTTCCTATTTTTTCCATTTCGCTTTTATTTATTGTTTAGGTTTGTAACTATGCAATTAATCGACGCAAAAAGGTAATCTGATAACCCTTCGTCAGATAATTGTCCGAGGACGGCGCAAGGTAGGTTATAGAAAAAAACAAATAAACGGCTGATAAAGACTTTTGGATTGATTGGGTCAGGAATCAAATTTGTGATTCGGTATGGATAAAAGAACTTACTATGTTATACTATTCAAGTCGCGGCGGCGGGTTGATTTGATAGATCAGATATTGTTATTCATGATATTGATCCGATTCAAGATCATCGAGAGGTAATTCATTCATTGAATTTACAGACGAAAGATTTACCATCTCTAGGGGATTAAATCCCGAGTTATTGCGAATTAAAAAACCGACGAAATTATGGAAGTAAATATTCTTGCATTTATTGCTACTGCACTATTCATTCTAGTTCCTACGGCTTTTCTACTTATCATTTACGTAAAAACAGTCAGTCAAAATGATTAATTCAAACGAATTTTAATGAAACTTTCCTTCCGAGTTCTTATCAAAAATTGACGAAGTCAAATGAAAAGGATTTCCAATTTCACGTCTTCATCTAAATAAACTGAGCGGACGATAATTAGAATTGGCAGTATTCTAAGAGATGGATAGTATGGTAGAACGAAATAGATGAATCTTTCTACCATACTATCCATCTCTTAGTCAGTTGTAATCTAAAATAAAGATAAGGGCTTAAGTTTATGTAGATCAATCTACAACATTCTCTTCATATATGTGTATATATATTACATATATTGTATATATTGTATGGAATTGACATAACACCAAATTTGCTACATCTATTTGATCTGATCAATCTGAAATACTTACTATCTTAGTAATTTTAATTACTTTTACTAATAAGTAAGAGGAAACCTTACTTAACTTATTTTTAACGCCCGAACCGTTAAATAGTCCAAAATACGTTGCAAAACGAGCTATAAAACAATCGATACGGTTTGATTCCTTCCTGTAGTAGTACTTCTAGAGCCCACTTCTTCCCCACACTACGAGTGAAAGGGAAAATGTAAAGACTACCATTAAAGCAGCCCAAGCGAGACTTACTATATCCATGTGAATTATGTCCCCTATCTCTATAAATACGAAAGAATTATTCCATTATTCCTCACTAATAATAGTGGAATTAATGGCGCCGAGTCAAAAAGGGATTATGACCAAACACTATTGAGAAACCAATCCAATAAATTGATTATGATTTTGAATCGGGAAAGATTAAACACAAGTAAAATATGTAGTAACATCCCGAGGGAATGGAAACATATAGGAATAAAATAAATAAAAAAATTTAGGCCTAAATTTCCTCATTTGATCTACAAATCCGTACCTCCCCCCGACTATCGTTGTGAAAGTCGGGGCTTGGCCTGGGGTTGGAGAAAAGGAATTATTTCTTTTTGCCCCCTTTCTATATCTATAAAAGTAAATTATTCATCCAATCTAATATTGCCCGAATACCCAGAGATTCTCACGAGTCTGTAGTATATAAAGCAACTTATGCCCCTTTCCAAAATTTTTAATTGAATTTCCTATCAGGGGCTACAATCTGATTAAAAATCTAATCATTAGACACTTCCTTAATAATTAAGAATAATTAATAAGGGTAGTAGAAGGGAATCGAAAAGTCTTGATAGTCCCTCTACCACAGTAGATTAGAAAAATCCTAGATACGGGTGAGGATTCACAATCTCTTCTTTTAAAAAACCTTCAGACTACATAAACAAAGCATCAATGGTCTGTTTCCTATGCTTCTACCGGAGAAAAATTCCGCGAGTTATATCAGTAGAACAGAATAAAAGAAGAGATTTCGGGTTTTTTGTTAATGTTGATCAGGCGACACCCGGATTTGAACTGGGGAAAAAGGATTTGCAGTCCCCCGCCTTACCACTCGGCCATGCCGCCAAAATGATACAAAATAGATGAAAATTTTCCTGGATTACTAAATTTTTATTGTACTTGCATTTTAACTCCTGTTTTCCTTACTCCTTTTCCTAAAAGAAAGCTTTTTTTTTTGATTGGATTTGATCCACCCCTTCGGTTGATTGTATAGTATCTGAAAATATACCGTGCTAAAAACATTCTCTCGCTTTTTTCTATTGAGAAATCAAATGTGTATTTTTAGCCGATAAATTTGAACCATTAACTCTTACTTCGAATTAATGAATGATTCATGGATTTGAATCTCAAAATTGTGTTTTCCTAATGACATAAGAAAATACAAATTGAGACAGAACTAATCAGTATTGATTTTTTCAATCAAAAAACCCTTCCCCATTTCAATTATAACAAAATATATGAGTATATGTAAACCCCAGAACATAAATTGTTACCAAAATATATTATATATTTTTTAGATA